GCAGGTCCGGAAAATAAAGAAAATTACCTGATCACTAGGCATAGTCTTATATCATTAAAATCAGAAAGATGATTTTGATCATCAAATGCAAAAGATATTGGAACTTTATATCTTATTTTTGCTCTACTTTCAGGTTTAATAGGTACAGCTTTTTCTGTGTTAATTAGATTAGAGCTATCTGCACCTGGAGTTCAATTTATAGCAGACAATCAATTATATAATAGTATAATAACTGCTCATGCTCTTGTTATGATATTTTTTATGGTCATGCCAGCTATGATAGGAGGATTTGGTAATTTTTTAATGCCATTGTTAATAGGGGGAGTCGATATGGCATTTCCTAGGTTAAACAATATTAGTTTTTGGCTATTAATACCAAGTATAGTCTTATTTTTATTTGCTAATGGTATAGAGAATGGAGCAGGTACAGGCTGAACTCTCTATCCACCCCTATCAGGAATACAAAGCCATAGTGGTCCTAGTGTAGATTTCGTTATATTTGCTTTACATTTATCTGGAATAAGCAGCTTATTAGGGGCTATGAATTTCATATCTACTATTCTTAACATGAGATGCCCAGGTATTAGATTACATAAGTTAGCACTATTTGGGTGAGCTGTTGCTATAACAGCTGTATTACTTCTGTTATCTTTACCTGTGCTAGCCGGTGGTATTACTATGATATTAACGGACAGAAACTTCAATACATCTTTTTTTGAAGTAGCTGGTGGTGGTGATCCTATCTTGTATCAACACCTTTTCTGATTTTTTGGTCATCCAGAGGTCTACATATTAATAATACCAGGTTTTGGAGTAATTAGTACTACAATATCAGCCAGCTCAAATAAGAGCGTATTTGGTTATCTTGGTATGGTATATGCCATGATGTCCATAGGTGTTCTAGGTTTTGTTGTCTGATCACACCACATGTATAGTGTAGGTCTAGACGTGGATAAAATTGTGTTCACGGTAAAAATTTTGCTGTATGCTGGAAACTCCTGTTTAAGTGGTCCACTCGTATTAATTACGTTAGGTAAAATCTGCTTAGAGTATAATAAACTACCAGGACAATCAGCAGGAAACTTTGGTTTTAGTGCAAGTGCTACGGCTGACACTAAAAATACTTATAATAGTTACACTAAACTTGCCTCTATTTCTGAACACGTATATAAACATAAATCTTACCTTACTGATACTGAGTTTGGTTATTTTTTAACTGGCTTAATAGAAGGGGACGGTTGATTTGGTAAAAAGCAGTTATACATCATTTTTGCTGAAAATGATGTAGCACTAGCTTACTATATCAAAAAACGAATAGGTTATGGTAATGTTTACAAAATTAAAAATAAAAAAGCAGTTAGATATATATGTAAAAATGCAAAAGGTTTATCATATATTTTATCTTTGATTAATGGCAAATTTGTAAGTAGACCTAAATATGAACAATTACTCAAACACAATTATGATGTAGATTTTAATTATACCATATTGCCACCCTTAAATTGTTTGTCATTAAATAACCATTGACTGGCGGGCTTTACACAGGCGGATGGTTGCTTTCATATCAGCGTCATAAAAAGTAAAACACATAAAACGGGATTTAGTGTAAGATTAGAGTTTCATTTAAAACAAAATGACGTTGTACCTTTAAAACTTCTCTATGATACAGTTAAAATGGGTAATCTTTCTCAAGATAACACCGGGATATGGCGCTACAAAAGCACAGGGTTTAAAACTGCACAGGTTCTAATTAATTATTTTGATATATATAAAGTGTTTGCAGGTAAATATATAAACTATCTGAAATTCAGGAAAGTGTACATTATGATAACTAATGGTCAACACTTGGAAGTAAGAGGTATAACTAAGATAAAAAGTATTGCAACTAAAGGATCCTCAGAGACAAGTACGCAAAAAGTCAATCTGTAAAAGAACTGACTAAGATACTGTCCAAAATTTAATGACAAGAGCGTATTTCACAGCTGCCACTTTAATTATAGCAGTGCCAACAGGAATTAAAATATTCAGTTGGTTAGCTACATGTTACGGAGGATCTTTTCAATTAACACCTTTTATGTTATTTGCCTTAGGATTCGTATTTATGTTCACAGTAGGAGGATTGAGTGGTGTTGTTTTAGCTAACGCTTCACTTGACATTGCATTTCACGATACCTATTACGTAGTAGCTCAAATGGGCCTAGATAATATATCTTTCTTTAAATATTATTTTGAAATTGACTATATGCTGGAAACTATGTTTTTTGTGTATTGTTTACTATTTATTAATACGTTTTGTCTTTACAAACTAGACCACAGTAGGTATAATATACTTTTAAGTAGTGAAAATAACAGTACAAAATTATCAATAAAGGATATAAACATACAATCAGCAGAAAACTGTAAAGGATTCTCAGAGACTGTACGTCAATTGCCAGATATTAAAGATTATAAATTTTGAAATTGATTTGCGGGGGTATTAGATGGAGACGGTAATTTTGATATTAGAAAATGTCCTAGCAATGGTAAAAAAGTTGTTAAACAAATTAGAATTAAATTACATAACAGAGATATTAGAATATTAACACGTATTCAAAATTATTTACATATGGGTAGAATTAGATCTGACAAAAACAAACCTTATTCTATATTTATAGTGTCTACTAAAGAATCTATGAATTATATTTTAAAGGGTGTTAATGGTCTTATTAGATTAAAAGTCCCCTCATATAAACAAGCGTGTGTTTTGTCTAATATTGGTTATATTGAGCCTGATTATAATATAGCCTTATATGACCCTTATTTTTCAGGCTTAGTAGATACTGATGGTAGTGTAGTATTTAATTATTCTGGTAACAGAATAGAATGCAACTTAGAGTTTAAATATAATGAGTACAGCTCAAAATTAAATTTAAATAATACTATACCCAAATGTAAACCCTACATAATAAAACGTAGTAAATCTTCTAATATGCAAGGTTCTAAACAATTTTTATCTATCGCTTTTAAATTTCAAAATGTTAATGCTATGCTATTTATATATGACTATTTCATGCATAATAGATTATATTGTGATATGAAGTTTTATAGAGTTACAAAAATTAAATCTTTTATAGAGATTAGAAAATACAAAACATCACCTATAAATAGTCTAGAACATAAAATATACTCAGATTTTGTCATTAATTGAATTAAATATGAAAATCCTTTATGATATAAAGTTACTTTCATATCTAATTTACAACAATAAATAGTTTAGCATTACTGGTAATGATACAGTCCAATATAAGACAATATTTTTATCTTATACACTAATTTTTTCATTTAGATTGTTAATTTTTTCATTTGCTGTGCTAATTATTGCATTTAAAATTTTATTATTGATGTTAGGACAAAGTACGATGCGTAATATATTCTATTTATAATATTTTATTTAGTAAACATGTCTTTTTCCAAAACCCTTACTTTTAGATTCATTTGTTGGTGAAAAGGATAGTGGGGCTATAGCTAGAACTCCTTTATTGCAACCCGGGCAAACTTTAGCAACCCCCTCAGCCTGGCTTATATAGGGTAACAGGTGGTCATGTTAATGTAGGTTTTTACCTAAAAGCAGTGTAATTAAAATAATTGGTGTTACGGTGGATCAATACCCCACTACTTTAGTGGGGTGAGATTACCAAAATGGTAAGCAACCTTTTAATAAAAACTCTGCAAAAGTTCTTTATGAATTATATGCAGCGGGTAAGAAAACATGTAGCTATAGTAGCTTAGATTATGCTTATGCTGGTAGAGATTGTGTGTAAGCAAATCTTAATTCCCAATATGTCCAAGCTTTTAAAGCTGCTAGGGGATTAGGTGTTAATTCAGAAAATCATGGAGAATTCTGCATATCAAAAAAAATTTTAAATGCTTTAGCTGAACGAAAACATTAAACAAATTAACTATATGTAATGTATAAAAGAAAAATTACCAATAGCATTTCCACTACGTATTATCAATGGGTGCTGTTTTTGCACTATATAGTGCCTGATATTTTTGAATACCCAAAATACTAGGTGTTGACTATAACAGATCTTGGGGAAAAGTACATTTCTGAATCTTATTCATAGGGGTTAATGTTACGTTTTTCCCTCAACATTTTTTAGGTTTGCAGGGTATGCCTAGAAGAATAAGTGATTATGCTGATGCTTTCGCAGGTTGAAACATGATATCTAGTTTTGGTTCTATAATAAGTGTGACAGCAACTTTCTTGTTTTTACACGCATTATATATACAATTGACAGAAGGTAAACCTGTGTCAGGTTATGTTTGACATATGCCTAGCTATTATACCGATGCATTACAAGCTATTAGCATTAGATCATTTGATTCCTTAGAGTGAGCATTAAGTAGCCCACCTAAACCTCATGCTTTCGTAAGTCTGCCTGTACAAAGTGGATTGCCTCCACGTAGACTTGATAGATTATGAGCTTTTATAAAACAAATATGGGTTAATGTGTGCACAAAAAAATTCATATTTAGTTTTATAATAGTATTCCTTACAGGTTTTACTAGTCGGTATATTATTTTAAATTATTTCCATGTGGATGTTTTTACAGACATCTTCGATAAATCTTCTATTATTTATTATACTGGACTGAGCATATATATACGTTTAGTAGGTGAAATAATGACCGAGTGATTTAAACCTTCTGAAGCCATAACTATGATGGCCTCTAATCGTCCCACAGCTGGGGGTAATCCTCCTATGGGTGGTGCGAATGTACAACCTGCACCTGTACCTACGGGTGGTGGCTCGGCTAGTGGTAATGGTGGTGGTTCGGCTAGTGGTAATGGTCGTGGTTCGATGGCTATATCTTATATTTGCAATACGCCGGGTCCTGAATCTGAAAATCTTGTAAAGATCCGGCCTAAAGCTGAACGTCCTACAGAAATTACCAGAGATTCTAACGGTAAACTACAGCATCCATATGAAACGCTAGCCGAGCAGTTATGGGATGGTACTATAGCACCAGACGCTAGAGAGGGAAAGATAGGACGAATCCCAATATATGATCCTAAAAACCAAAACTTCAATTATAGGGTAGGAGGACCAAACCAGCCTTTGGCTGAGTGTACTGCTAGTTCTCTCGAGAATCTACGTGAAAAAGGTTTCAAATTACATGAACATACTCTTGATACTATACAAAAAGAATTCTTACGCAATGTTTTACAACATGAAGATCAGGAGATGTATGATAAAATTTATACTAATAAACGGGGTAGGCCTCTTACTAACCCTAATTGAAAGGCTGCAGATGCAGAATTACCGCGTATAATAGATAAGCTTAGACGAGCAAGATAAGTAAACATATATATCCTATTTAGACTATGTGCTGAAGTCAGGTCATGCTATTGAAATAAGCAAGGATCAAAGAAAAAGTATATATAATAAATGTAAAGAAGCAATAAAATACGCACCATACCCTCAAGAAATGACTTTAACTCCAAATTCAAAGAAGCAGGTGTCGTACTTAAACGTTCTGGCTCGTATTCAATTGGAACATGCAGCATTGGATGCAGCAAAGGAGCCTAAGCCTAGCGTAATTTCTGAACAACGTATGAATAAAAGTAAAGCTAGCCTGAATCTAGCTGAGCTACTTATCTCAAAGAGAGCTAGATGGTTATGGGATAAAGAATTTAACGACGAGGAACGTGAAAGATGCTCAAAATTTGTTAGCCTTGAAGGAGATACTTATTATCGATCTCTTGATCCTAATAAGAAGGAAAAAACTATTAAGTGACCTATAAATTATGATAATGATGTTTATTAAGCATGCATGGTGTATACTAGTAAAACGTTATTATAATGCAAGGTGTATATTTTATTTCTATTTAATTAACTAGCCTTTGTACCTTAGCCTTACAGATCGGGTTATTGCCATATAAGATTATAAAAAGCAAGGAGGCAAAATATCTGGTTGTTGTCACTGTATTGCGCGGGCATGGGGCGTAATACCTTGTGTATATGTATCTTTATATGTTTATTATTAGTATATAGCTAGGTATACCTTAATGTTAAGACCTAGCTATATATCTTTAACATCTAAATGTAAAAACATTAAGATACAGCTAGCTATATAAGTAAAACTTTAAATTTTTACTCTTTTTTATGCGTATAATTTTCATGTATTACCTTATTTTTATATACGCATTTATATAAATACTTATACCCCACCTGATTCTCCCAGGTAGAGCAAAATATACTTAAATTTTGTCGTGCTTACGTAGTTATGCATCATGTGTTGGAATATTAAATAAGAATCTAGTCCCTTTTACGTTTATATAATAATAATTAATAATTTGTACATTTTCTATGTTATAGATTTCTATTAAACGTATACATATGCCATAAATGTAGTTGATGTTTGATAGTTTGCTTATAAAAATTAAGCATAATACCTAAGCCGGCTAAAACTACATAGCCGGTTATTTATTAAAACTAATACGAAAATTCGTTTTATTATTAACCTAATTTTTTAATAAGACATATACTTTTCTCTGCATACTGCCTGTGAAAGTAAGCTTATATTATGCAAGCCATCATAAAAAGTACAATGGGTTATTATTTCTAGTTTCTAGTTGATACATTGTACTGATTACGTACTAAAACTGCTGTTAACCTTTAAAGCTGCACTACATAATAATGTGATTGCATAACTTTGTGAGCACCACACCATATAGCTTAATTTCACTTAGCAGGTCAGAAGCTATGCAGGTACTTAGTATTACCATGTAGACAGCATTACGAAGTAAAACATAGTTACGAAGTTATGCAAACCAACCAATAAAAGATTATACACTTTATTTTACATTATGTTATATTTACCCTTACTGATTTCTATTATAGAAGTTTTAATAGTAACTGTTCCCGTTTTATTAACTGTAGCATTTGTTACGGTTGCTGAAAGAAAAACTATGGCAAGCATGCAAAGAAGATTAGGCCCAAATATAGTGGGATACTATGGTCTTTTACAAGCATTTGCAGACGCTTTAAAGCTTTTACTTAAAGAATACGTTTCCCCTACGCAAGCTAATTTAGTTTTATTTTTTCTTGGACCTATAATAACGTTAATATTTTCTTTGTTAGGATTTTCTGTTGTACCTTATGGACCCGGGTTGGCTATATCCGATTTTAATTTGGGTATACTTTATATGTTAGCTGTTTCTTCTTTATCTACGTATGGTATATTATTAGCAGGTTGATCCGCTAATTCTAAATATGCATTTCTAGGATCATTAAGAAGTACAGCTCAATTGATTAGTTATGAGTTAATTTTAAGTTCAGCTATTTTACTTGTAATATTGTTATCAGGTAGTTTAAGTTTAACTGTTAATATAGAATCTCAAAAAGCAGTATGATACATCATACCACTATTGCCTATATTTATCATATTTTTTATAGGGTCCATAGCAGAAACAAATAGAGCTCCCTTTGATTTAGCCGAGGCTATTGACTAAAAACAATATGATTTGGTCTCGTAAAAGATTGCTATATGCTGGAAAACCTTAATATTATAAGACAATCAGCAGGAAACAAACAGATACTAAGGTATCCTAGTAGAATCTTCAGAGACTACACGCAATCATTAAATACAAATTTATATTGTATTTAATAAAATATAGTCCAACCTTATATGTGAATGTAAAAATAATATATATATAAGAAATCTAGGTTGTGTACAACTAACACTTATAAAATAGGATTCCGTACCTATATCGAACAAAAAAGAGGCTATTCTAGTTTGATATCTAGATCTTTTTCTTCCTCTCTATCGTTAGACAATTTATCTACTCCTGTGCCTATAAAAGCTTTTAATAATTTAAATAATAATGAAACGGTTATTTCATATAATAAAATATTAAGAAATAAAGCAGATATATATTGTTTTGTAAATACTGTAAACAATAAGCGATATATAGGTAGCGCGTTGGATTTATACTTAACACTTATTGAACATCTTGCAAACAAAAAATCTAATATCGCTTTACAAAATGCTATATTAAAATATGGCTTAAGTAAGTTTGAGTTTTGTGTTTACGAATATTTTACTTATCATAGTAAACTGGCTAGTAATAAAGCTTTAACAGACTTAGAAAAAAGTTATATTAAAAAATATCCCTTTGATAGCTTGTATAATTTTATGAGAACAGCTACAAGTATTGAAGGCTATAAACATACAGACGAAGCTAAATTAAAAATGTTAAAAAGATTTCAGAATATATCTAATCATCCTATGCACGGTAAATCACATAAGGAGGAAACTTTAAAATTGATAAGTAAACCAGGTGAGTTGAACCCTATGTTCGGTAAAAAACATAGTGAATAAGCAAAGAAAATGATAAGCGATAGATTAAGTAAACATAGAACGGTGTAGGTATATTTGATTTAAAAAATAATCTAATTAAAAACTTTAAAAATAATGTTGAATTAGCCAAGTATTTAAATATATCTAAAGTTACAGTAGGTAAATATTTAAATTCATGCCTTATTTATAAAAAGCAGTATAGATTTAAAGTGAATAGCTAATAAATAAACTAAAAGGTTTATTTCTCTTATATATATATATATTACACAAGGAATCAGAGTTAGTTAGCGGTTTTATGACAGAACATGCGGCAGTTATCTTTGTTTTTTTCTTTCTAGCTGAGTATGCTAGTATTGTTCTTATTTGTATACTGACAACTATACTTTTTTTAGGAGGCTACATAGTTAATTTCATACCCCTCATATATTTATTTAAAGAAATTGATCCCTATTTATATGTTAATATTATAAACTCAGATTATGAAACTCTAATGTCTCATCCTATAATAGAAGGAATGGTGTACGGGCTTACATTAGGGTTAAAATCCTGTATAATGATATTTATTTTTATATGGGCTAGAGCCTCATTTCCTAGAATACGTTATGATCAATTGATGTCATTTTGTTGAACAATACTTTTACCCCTTGTACTGGCTTTTATTTTCTTATTCCCTTGCATTCTTATTAGCTTTGATTTAATACCTAGTAATGTGCATTTACTATAAACCATAGAATATTTGACGCATGCATCAAACTAGCTACTGCTTATACTCAACCGCCTTTAATTTTGATCCTTTTTTTTTGCTTACGTAGTATTATACTACGTGATATTTCCTTTTTAGTATGAAAAAAATCAACTAAATCTAGTGCAGTTTATTTGGAAGGCATTATTTTTAATAAATCATAAAATTAAAATAGGTATGATAATAGGAAAAAAAAATAAATATAAAGTAAGTATTTTTTAGATGTCTAACAAAGGTTAACATATACGTAGCAAAAAATACGCATATATCTTTTATCAATCTAGTTAATAAATAAGACGCTCACAGGATAAAACCTATAGAATCTTACTGCATGTTTGCATGCAACCAATAAGTATGAATAACTAAATAACCCTACAAAAATAGAAACCCCACAATATGATATTGAAACTACGTACACTTTTTTCGCATACTTTACTTTTATAGCATATAGTTTGATGGTTACACCGTCTATACACCCTAGTATAATTATTAATACCTATGTAAATAGTTAACAATATAGGTAATAAAAGTATTACGCGGTAAATTTTTTATATGATGTGTGTATCGTGATAATTATACTAATACTATTAATACCTTTGGCTGGAATACTGATTATTACCACATTAATGCACAATGTGAAACCTGAGGCTATTAGTGATCATATCGAGAAAGCAGAAATTAAAGCTGTTACTGGGGATAAAGACGATGATTCAAATGTCAAGGAAGCAGTGCTTAATTCTGGGGATTCTTCTCTTGCATTTGCAGGTACGAATGCAGATATGAGTTATAATAGTGATTTAGACCACCAATCCCTACCGGTAACACAGACAAAACACTCAGAAATAAGAACAGTCAACAAACCACAAACGTTAAAGCCTAATGTGCCAATGGTTAAATACATATCTACATGAACGAACATCTCCCTTAAATCTACAGCATTGAAAACATCAATATTAGCTTTATTTGTATCTTTAGTGTTATTTACATTTTTTGATTTCACTAACAATCAGTTTCAATTTGTACAAGAATATCATGAAGTGAATACCTTTAGTTTTTATTTAGGTGTAGACGGTTTATCTATATATTTTGTCTTGTTAACAACAATAATAATGCCTATTGCATTGTTATCGAATTGAACATCTATATCCCACAACTTGAGATCGTTTCTTATAACAATATTGTTGTTGGAAACACTACTATTGTGCGTGTTTCTAGTACTAGACATTTTATTGTTTTACATTTTTTTTGAAAGTATATTACCTCCTTTGTTCATATTGATAGGGTCTTTTGGTTCAAGCAACAGGGTAAGAGCTAGTTTTTACTTATTTTTATATACACTTTTGGGTTCTTTATTTTTATTATTATCTATAGTTACAATGTCTTCCATAATAGGAACCACTGATTTTGATGCTTTATATAAAACTAATTTAAACTATTATACTCAATTTTTCTTATTTTGTGGTATATTTATAGCTTTTGCAGTTAAAACACCAGTAATTATTTTAAATACTTGATTGTTAAAAGCTCATGTTGAATCACCATTAAGTGGTAGTATAATTTTAGCAGGAATAGTTTTGAAACTAAGCTTATATGGTATACTTAGATTAATGTTACCTTTATTACCAAAAGCTTGTTTAAATTACACTTATATCATATATTTAATTGGTGTTATTACTATTATATATGCTAGTATAAGTACATTAAGAACAATAGATGTAAAAGAGCTTATAGCATATTCGTCTGTATCGCATGCTGCAGTTTACCTTATAGGTGTATTTAGTAATACAATACAAGGTATAGAAGGAGGGATAACACTGGGTTTAGCTCATGGGTTTGTGTCCTCTGGCCTATTTATTTGTGTAGGAGGTGTTCTATATGACAGATCTTCCACTAGATTGATAACTTATTATAGAGGTATGGCCCAAATAATGCCCTTGTTTTCTATTGTTTTGTTCATACTATGTTTGGGTAACTGTGGTGTTCCTCTTACCTTAAATTTTGTAGGTGAATTTTTATCATTATATGGAGCGTTTCAAAAGTCTACTATATTGGGAGTTTTAGCTAGTTCATCTATTATATTTTCTGCTGCTTATACCATTTACATGTTCAACAGAATAGCTTTTGCTGGACCATATTCTAAATTTTTCAAGGTAAATGTTACTGATCTTAATAAACGTGAATTCTATATTTTATTAACATTGGTTTTATTTACTTTAGTTTTAGGTATATATCCCGCCCCCGTATTAGATGGTTTACATTATTCTGTGACAACTTTAATCTACTCACCCTGCATGTTCCAAACCTAAGCAAGTTTTTAGTTTTAATTTATATGTATTATTATTATTTAATATATATTTTTGCATATATATATATATGCTTTTACTTAGTACATGCTTATAGTTATATAAAATATACTTGTATAGATATTATACATTAGCACTTAAGTTATTAATGGTAAAGGTTTTATTTGCTGATGCTTCATACTCCTGATGTTACACACTCCTATTACCTCCTGCCTCACTACTCCATGTTTTTTTCCTGATGCTTCACACTCCTCTTTAACCTGGTGTTACACATTTTTTCTTATAATACATATTACTTTTACCTGATGTTTAGTTGGCTCGCATTACTATTTGCTGATCTTACGTAATACCTATGTTATACATTCCTTGATTTCTTTAATTTTAATTAAATAGTGTGTAATATTCTATAACAATTAATTATATACTTATTAATTATATGGTTTACATATTACATGATTTATTGTATAAATACATAAATACTACTTATATGTATAAAATCCTTTGTATTTTTATAGTAAAGAGCAACGTTAATCTATTTAAGCGCTATCCTAAGCTTAAATATGGCCACAGTTGATATTTTAAACTGTAAGTGCAAAAGTTAGCGTTGTTTTATTTTATCTTTTTAAGCTTTGCTGTGTGCGTTTAACTTATGTAATGGCTCAGTCTGCATGTTTGCGTATTTATGCTATCAGATCATTGAGGTATGATAACAAAAAAATAAGCATAAAACATATTTTATTTACGTGTATAGGTATCCTTAGCTTTTTATATTTCTAGTATATTAAGCATACTTACGATGTTCATCTGTTTAAGCTAAGCCTGCATGTTGCTATCTAGTAAGCTATCCAAAGCTGCGCGTAAAATACTTGCTGTTTAAATATTTTCTACTATATAATATATTTATTATGGCATGATTTACCCTGTTAACTTTATACAATAAACTATATTATAAGGTAGTGTATTATAAATACTTTATATTTTATGTTTTACATACAAGTGATAAAAAATTAACATTAATATTAATTGCTTTTTAAAATAAATAAAATACTGTAATATGTGTTAAATATTAACGCATAGCGGCTTACTCATATTTCCTAAACATTACATGAAATATGCTAAGCCAGAAGCAAAACTTGCTTATTACTCTGTAAGGCAATACAAAATATAAAAATAAGGGATTGACTTTAGTCCTCCAATGTTTAAGTAATCATTGGCAAACACTGAGCAAATTTCAAAGAATACTTGTTATATATAAGTGTATTTGAAGCGAAATTCATTAGAGCTTTATATATGTTTATTGCATATAGATCATATAAATAGTGAAAACGTTCAACGACTAGAAGGTGAATATTGCTAACTATAACCTTCCAACTATGCTTGGCATCTTTTAAAACTTTATATATTTTTTGGAATATCATATTTTTACTCTTTATTTGTTTAATTAGTAATCATTACATTTGTATTAATTTTTACCATATATGTTGGTGTTGATGTTTCAATACTAGCTTGCATACTATAAGTTATGCATGTTATGTAATACTGAGAAGAAAAACTTTAAGGTTAGTTTTAAGGGCAATATATAATATACAAGCAGAGCTATACATAATAGTAAAGCTATGCATAAAAGTATATAAAACATGAAAATGTTGTCCTTTTTTATATTATATATTGGCTATTTTATATATTAGTATACGTGTTGTTATATAATTTAAATAAAAAATAATTATAACCTAATTGAAAAATATGATGAACAACAATAGACATATCAAGACAATTTCTAACAACAACATCATATATAATTATAAAAATAAAAATAATCTGCTTTATGTTACGAGGCAATTAGTAGGAAAAGGATTGCTCTTATTTAATAAGCACTATAGTTCGGTAAATGATAAAATGGAAAACAAAATGAGTATACCGAACAAAACAGAAGCTGGTATTACGATATCGAACAAACCTGTAACTAAAAGTACGATACCGAACAAAATAGAAGCTAAAAGTACGATACCTGATGAAATGGAAAATAAGGGTACGATAAACTATAACATGGCAAATAATAATACAGAGAATAAAGGTCGATTACTAAATAAAGTGCAGGATTTGACTGATGCATGCCGTATATTAGACAAGAAAGCGTCAAAAAAATATAAATTATCAAATAAATTGAGAGAAAGTAAGGCGAACAATTACATAGGTAAATCACGGCACTTTTCTCCATTGAATAATGAATGGTTTAATAGCATATATACATTTAGTACGAATCTGCCTAAAATTTTACCTGCTCTTAATAAGATTCTGCTTAGAATAGTAAAAAGTTATTTTAATTTCTACAGCCGCAAGTTAGAAAATAATATTAAATCTCGTCGTTTGCGTATTAAAGCTAGAAGGCTGTCTATTAACAAGATATTAACTAGCAAACCACAACTAAAACACACAAGTGACCAAATAATTATTACTATATATACTTACAATAGACAAAAAATATATTATCTTAACAAATTAAAAAAGATCGCTTCTTTAGATGTAATGGATACTTTTTTACCCAGTTTTTTAAAAGAAAAAATTTTTCAATCTAACACGGAAGATTGACCTAGTAACATTAAATTAAAAACAATTAAAAATAAAGGTTTAGATATCTTGGTATTTAACTCCAAAATAAACCAGCAAAAAAGTAACATATCAATAAATATGAATGCTATCGCACAAGCTAATGCTGCCAATAATTTTACATACACAAACATAAATACTGATATATCATACGGTAAGTCTATATGTAATGAAAAGTTTTATTCTTTTTACAATAATTACGCTGCTAAATGTTTACGTGAAGAAATATTAACTGTTTACATTAAACAGTTAATATCTTTTAACAAGTCTAAGTTTGACCAAAGGTACATTATGCCTTTGGTAGACGTGATAAAAAAAATTTATAATAAAAATATTCAGTTTAATATTGTTGGCCTTAAATATACATATCTTAATAGTTATATTTTTTCAGAAACATTGCTGACAAAATTGAAAAATAGAAAAAATAATATAATTAAGGTCTTAGATAAATCCTTGTGGTTATTTACGGTACCAGATATGGATAAATTAGCCGTATATAATGACATATATGCTCGCAAAAAGAGATTACAAAACTTAAAAGCAGACTGCTTTACTAAAGTTGAAGGCTTAAACCTGAAAACAAGTAATAACAATAAAATTTTACAACTACCCTTCAGAGATAATAGTCAAACTTCGAGAGTAAATACCATCAACAATAAGCAAAGCTTAATGCTTAATACTTATAATAACTTATTACATGTACAACCAGTGTTAAAAGATAACGATGGGGTAGATTCACTATTATCAGCAGTATATACTAGTCGAAGTCTGGATAAATTTAAAAATTATAAAATGTCTAAACATGTTGACAACACTCGTAAGACTTGCAATGGTATATTTATTGAAAGTCAAAAACAAGCAATTTCTGCACCCGAGTCGTTAAACTCAATATCTTCTCATTATACACAAGATAGACAAAATAAAGTGTTTAAAAATATAAAAAACGTGGACGTAACTGGTATAAGAATTGAGGCAGCAGGAAGATTGACTAAGCGTAATACTGCTGCTAAATCCGTTTTTAAACTAAGATATACGGGTAATATAAAAGATATGGATTCCTCTTACAAAGGCTTATCTTCAGTTACCTTAAGAGGTTTTGCAAAATCTAACCTGCAGCATACCAAATCTGAATCTTACATACGTATTGGATCTTATGGTATAAAAGTATGGATCAGTAGTTTTTTATATTGACGTATATATTTATTATTAACATCAACATATCTTTTTTATGTTTACCTTATTTATAGTCATATCTTGTTTGTGTTTATTCTGTTTATAAATACATATCTTTACACCTAACAACACATTTATTGATTGATTGATGTTTTAATACAAGATGATTTTAGTATTTACTAATATTTGATTATATTACTTTTATTTTTCTTTTTAAGTTAATAAAAATAAGAGTAATGTTTACATGTGAGTTTACAATTACAATTATAATTACAAATACAACTGCAATTACAACTGTACCATTTGTACATATTTTGCCTTGCGTTAAATATAAAAAGTAATTAAAGATGATGAAATAGTCTGAGCCACCTTGTAAAAGCTGGAAATGTGACATAAACAACTCACATAAAACAAAAACTGATTTATATACAGTTAAGTATATAATATAATTCACGGCATATTTATTTTTATTGCATAACTTCGTAAGTATCATAGAAATATGATAAATATAAGTTAAGTAAAAAAAAAATAAATATATATATATAAGAAAAATAAATGTTTGTAGATGGGATGCTTACAAAATTATGCAATCACATTACGAGCATATAGATATGAGAATATTTACTATTATATTTATAAAATAGATTTCGTTTTAATTTACAACACGCAATAAATCATAACACAGATTGCATTTTAATATACAGTTACCAAGAAATCATAAGATAGATTGCGTTTTAATATACAATTCGCAATAAGTCACAAAACCTACAATAAGCTTATTTGTTTTGTAGGCACATTAATTTTTATAAATAAAGTTATAATATAAATATATATGAAAATGAGAATATTCAAAAGTCATCCTTTATTAAAATTGGTTAATTCATATCTAATAGATTCATCGCAACCATCTAATTTAAGTTTTTTATGAAACTTTGGTTCTTTATTAGCCTTTTGTTTAGTAATACAAATAATCACAGGAGTAACATTAGCAATGCATTACAATTCTAATGTTTTAGAAGCATTTGATTCAGTAGAACATATTATGCGTGATGTTAACAATGGGTGATTGATACGATATTTACATTCAAACACAGCTTCCGCATTCTTCTTTACAGTTTATTTCCATATAGGTAGAGGACTATACTATGGATCATATAAAGCTCCTAGAACATTAGTTTGAACTATTGGTACAGTTATATTTATTTTAATGATGGCTATAGCATTCCTGGGTTATGTTTTACCTTATGGTCAAATGAGCTTATGAGGCGCAACAGTTATAACTAGTCTTATGAGCGCCATACCATGAGTCGGACAAGATATAGTTGAGTTTATCTGAGGTGGTTTCAGTGTAAATAATGCTACATTAAATAGATTTTTTGCCTTACATTTTGTTTTACCTTTTATATTAGCTGCTTTAGTATTAATGCATATGATTGTACTGCATGAGAAAGCAGGTTCAGGTAACCCTTTGGGTGTTACAGCTAGTTATGATAGAATAGCATTCGCCCCTTATTTTGTTTTTAAAGATTTAATTACTATATTTCTCTTTATATTAGTATTATCTCTCTTTGTATTTTTTATGCCTAATAAATTAGGAGACAGTGAAAATTATGTGATGGCTAATGCGATGCAAACTCCTTCTGCTATAGTACCTGAGTGATATCTTTTACCATTTTATGCTATACTTAGATCTATACCTAATAAACTGCTAGGTGTAATTGCTATGTTTTCTGCTATATTAATATTATTAATTATGCCCTTTATTGATCTTTCTAGATCTAGAGGTATACAATTTAAACCCTTAAGTAAAGTAGCTTTTTTTTTATTTGTAGCTAATTTTATAATATTGGTGGAACTAGGTGCTAAACATGTGGAATCCCCATTTATAGAGTTTGGACAAATATCTACAATTATTTACTTTGCATATTTTTTAATTATAGTACCATTAATTAGTTTAGTTGAAAATACATTGACTGAACTATATTTAGAATCAGATGAAGATGAATATTTGGAATCAGATGATATTAGAAGGCCGTTCTGACATTATTTAAATATAGCTCGATCTAATCCTCCGAATGGTGCCCAAACGGCTATTGCGTTCGGTGGTATAGCGATTGCTAGACATTATCCTTATGGAGTAGATAGCCTATATTCAAATAATCCCGCTAAAGTCAATAAGTCATATGGAAATATACCTTTACCTTGAAAAATGGATGACACGATTGTAGCAATTACGAATAGTGACGGATGACGTCTATTCGTAGACCTTTATACCGGGATAACTAGTAAAAGACCTCCTTTTACAAATCATATCTTAGATTGTAAATTGATACCTGAATACAAACAGAATGTGCAGGCGATCGTTGATTCAAACAGAGGTTGTCTGATTACAAAGTGTCATGGTACTATTAATAATGAAAATAGTTTAGTCTTTGAGCGTGTTATTTATAATGGCTTTGATGAACTTAGAGATACGGCTGCTGCTGCTTTTGCTTCTTCAAATCGAGGCTTTGGTAATATTAGAAATGCGGCTTCTGCTTTTAATCCTTTGCGTAGTGATACACCTAGACCCTGAGGTATATATTTTCAAGATAGTGCATCACCGCAAATGGAAGGTTTAGTAGAATTACATGATAATATACTGTTTTATCTAGTGGTAATACTATTTGGAGTAGGGTGATTATTATTGATCATAGTTAAAAAATTTACTAATACAGAATCACCTATTTCATATAAATATTTAGGTCATGGTACATTGATTGAATTGATCTGAACTATTAGTCCTGCTTTAGTATTAATTTTAATTGCTTTCCCGTCTTTTAAGTTATTATATTTAATGGATGAAGTAATTGATCCAGCTATGGCTATATTAGCGGAAGGACATCAATGATATTGAAGTTATCAGTATCCTGACTTTTTAAACAGTGATGATGAGTTTATTGAGTTCGATTCATATTTAATACCAGAATCAGATTTAGAAGACGGTACGCTTAGAATGTTGGAGGTAGATAATAGGCTAATTTTACCAGAACAGACCCATATAAGGATTATTATAACAGGGGCTGATGTTATACATTCTTTAGCTTGTCCTGCATTAGGTCTAAAATGTGATGCTTATCCTGGGCGATTAAACCAAACATCTGTTATTATAAGTAGAGAAGGAACTTTTTATGGACAATGCTCGGAAATTTGTGGTATATTACATAGTTCTATGCCTGTTGTTATAGAATCGGTTTCCATAGAAAAATTTGTATCATGATTACGAGAACAATAAAAATATGGCTGATAAGTTGCAAATTTTATTTTGTTTTTCCTATATGCGCTACATTTACTGCATGTACTACATATGCTGCATGCGCTACATTTGCAGCATGCGTTACATTTGTTGCAACCTTTTATCCGAGGCATTCGCTACATTCTTTGTCTTTTTTAAGATAAAAAGACAAACCCTAACAAAATATCGTGTTGTGTTAACGAAAAATCAATACGTGCGCATGCTTACTGACTTATGCTATTACATCACTACTAATGTTTCGTAGGCAATAAGTATCAGTAATATGTGTTAGCAAAACAATTAGGTCGTATACCACTACTTAATTTACTTATATACACGATTACTTATAAACACAATTTCTTATATACACAATCACTACTGATATTATTCTTATTAGCTCAATGGTAGAGCAGAATACTTCTAATATTTGTATCTAAGTTCGAGTCTTAGATAAGAATTCACTTTTTTAACTACTTGCTAATTTATATTCCACCAATACAATTTTTCTATTTTAAATTTTTACTAACTTACTAGTAATTATACTTTACTTATTTTGTACTATTATACTTGCTTTGTACTATTGTACTTGCTTTGTACTATTTTACTTGTTTTGTGTTATTTCAAAACGCAATAAATTTGGCTTTGTTTACTATAACTAGTATGCCTCGGTATGGATACTTAGGTAGTTATGCAATCACACTTAGGCTTATCAGTAATTAAACACATACAACAATTAAAACTTACAGATTGAAACCGAATATATTTTATTATCAGACATATATACATAAAAATAAGGGATATGTTGTACAGGGTAGTGCGGTTTGATTGCAGATCATATATAAGAGGTTCGATTCCTCCATATCTCTAATAAATTATATAAAAGCAAATTTATATTTGTTTGCACTATTAACGTTTTATCTATGAATATATAAAAATTTTCATATTTTTATTAGTTCAATGCTAGAGCATAGTATTCCTAATATTTGGATTTAAGTTCCAATCTTAGATAATAATTTACTCTTATTTTCATCTATATAATAATTAATAATTTGTACGTTTTAATAATTAAACCTATCTTTTTACCAAAACTTTATAAGCATGTTTGCAAAAGCTATATACTAAATTGAAACTATACTGTCGGCTAATACTATATATTAAATACATATAGATATTATAATCTAGATAAAAAATCCTTTTATTTTTAATCCTATCTTTTTTATAAAACATATATATATTATTATACGCATGTATGCTAATGCCCTTTCTTACCCAAATTTAATGATTTACTTTTTTTTTCTACTGTTTCGCACTTTTTTGATGTTACACACTCCTAATTTGTCTAGTGCTCCTTAATAAGAAAGGAATGTGTAACATTAAATATAAAGAGTAATTTACTAATAAGGCATGCTTAACTTATTGCTTTGCATGTAAAAAACTTAACATCTCTTAAAAAGATGTGAACGGCCAGGTAAATAAAAAGTTAGAATACAATTATAAATATAGTAATAAATAGAAAGCAAAACCTTATTAATGATGGAATATTTATTTTCTAATAAATAGTACTTAGTAAGGCATATAACACTTGTTTTTATTAGTACTACGTAGGTTTTCATCTTTTGGTTTATAAAACGCAAAATTGATTTAGTGATTTTCAATATACTGTAGAATGTGTATGACAACATATACATTATTAATAATTAATCATACCAACTAACGATTAAGATAAGGAGACAAAAGATCTGGCTGTTGTCATTATATTACGCGGGCTTGGGGCGTAGTATCTTGTGTTTCTATATATGCATAAGTTTATTATTGATGTATAGCTAGGTATACTTTAGTGTTATCACCAGCAATATATTTTTAGTATTTAAATGTAAAAGCATTAAATCATATAGGAATGGAAATACATGTATTAAAATCTCATTGGTATCATATTATACAGTTATTATTACTGTTTATTGGCTTAACTTGATTGTTGATTTTTACAATTTTAATTGTTAAATATGCTTTTTCATTTATAGGGATTTAACCTTTTTAATTAGTTATTTGGCTATGTTTTCTAATACTATTAATAAATTATATGTATATAATATGATACAAGCGGCAAAAATTTTAGGTACAGGTATGGCTACAACAGGTTTAATTGGTGCCGGTGTTGGTATAGGTGTTGTTTTTGGAGCATTAATCTTGGGTGTCGCTAGAAACCCCGCCTTGAGAGGACAGTTGTTTGCTTATGCTATATTAGGCTTTGCCTTTGCAGAAGCTACAGGATTATTTGCTCTTATGATGGCATTTTTATTATTGTATGTAGCATAAAGTTTATGTATGCTGTTAATAAAATAACCTAAAATAAGCGCAGAAAATAGACAAGTCTATCATTATCCTTCGCATTGTTTCAAAGCGATGGATAGTGATTGTTTAATACTGTATACTTATGTGTGACCATTTTATAGCTATGGCTCGGTCTTTTGCTATAAGGGCAAAACATGATCCTGACAATATAACTTACAACAATCTGTAATACAAGGGTCTTAATCGCCACAATTTGAATAACATAAGTAAGGAGCATGACAACCAGATAGAAACGGCCGAAGTGTACGAGCAGCAAGAGCATGAGCAGGATCAGCCGCCCGGTCAGTAATACGATCTGCCAATCAAAACCATATTGTGCCAGTCTAAACCCAAGATATGCAAGCTCATGGTCTGTAAATTAAAGTCCCGGCTCTAGTTGTCCAGGCACTCCATCTACAGGCTCTAAGTTTCCTACCTCTACGCTTCCAACCTCTTCCTCGGTTCTCCCACACCAGCCTCTACGTTTCTAACCTCTTCCCCGACTCTTCCACACCGACTTCTACGTTTCTAACCTCTTCCCCGGCTCTTCCACACCAACCTTTACGTCTCCAACCTCTCCCCTCGGCTATCCCAGTCCATGCTCTTCTAGTCCAAGCTCTGCAAGCCCCCGCCGACCCAATGGACCCAATCCAAAGTCTGCAAGGCCTCGTAGACCCAATGGACCCAATTCAAGGTCTGCAAACCCAAGTCCAGGGTTTTGCAAGATCCTATCCTTCAATAAATGGTCCGCAAATTTCGCTTTCATATGAGCCGCAAAGACGTTTTTCATATGAACTGCAAACACATCTTTCAAATGACCAAGACGAGCAGCATTAATATAAGCATGAAAAAAATCCAGACGGCTACAACCTAAAAAATAAGGTCAAGTCGTGACCAAATTTAATAGTCTTTGCTTTTATTTACACACTCGTAAAAAGCCCGGTTAGCATAAAAGTAATGCAACCGTTTTGTAATCGGTAGAAGTAAGTGCGATACTTGCATTGGGCTATTTTTATTTATTTTTACTTCTAAACACAATATTTACAAGGTATTACGTTCCAATTACGCGTATGCAGTGGCAAAAGTCATATATTTTTTTCCTTCTTTTAATTATATTATTTGGCAATAACCTGATTTGTAAAGTTAAAGTATAAAAGGCAAATAAATGGTTTATTTACTTTAAGGGACCAAAAATTTTATCTTTGCATCTTTTTTATGCATAAATGTAATTAGCTTTAGACTTTAGACTATTAAATATACTGTGAATTAATAATTAAGAGGTATGATTAATTATTAGTGCCACCAACTTATAAATGTATAATTATAAAGATTACATTGAGCCCAGATGCCTTGCCACCAGCTTAGATATGCCTTGCCACCAGCTTAGATATGTCTTGCCACTATCCCATATATACAAGCCTAGCTATAAAAATTGAGGCCTGCCTTGGCACCAACAAACATGAATATGTAAGCTAGTCCAAGGCAGCAAAACAACTACATAGTGAAACAATAGAACAGCTTTTATACATAAAGCCTCATCTTCTAGTATTTTTTACATTTTAATATTTATATGACTTATTTTAGCAAAATGCGATTATTACCTAAATTTTTCTTACTATACAATTTCTGCTGAAATAGTATATTTAGTGTCTCTCCTGGAAGAACAAGCAATATTAGGAGAAAAAAGTTTAATGAACATGCAACAAGATTTAGAAAAACACAGGGTCTTAATGTCTTATCTAAGAGAAGAATTGGTTCACATAATTCTAAGAAAAAAAATGCTCTACACAGCTAATAGTCCTCTTGACCAGTTTGAAATTAGAGATCTTATAGGTTTAAATGCTCCTCTTTTAGGTTATTTACGGGTATTTATAACCAATATAGGACTTTATTTAACAACCGCTACAGTTATTGCTTTGGCTTTTAGTTACTTAGGTACTAATAAAGATAAAATAGTAGCTAATCATTGATCAATAAGTCAAGAGTCAATATATGCTACTATTAATAGCATAGTTATAAACCAAATAAACTCCAAGAATGGACAGGTTTACTTCCCTTTTATATACACATTATTTATATTTATACTAATAAACAACCTAGTAGGTATGGTTCCGTATAGTTTTGCATCGACCTCTCATTTTATTCTAACATTCTTTATTAGTTTTACAGTAGTGCTAGGAGCAACTATATTAGGTTTTCGAAAACATGGCTTAAAATTATTTTCTTTATTTGTACCTGCAGGTTGTCCTCTGGGTCTTTTACCTTTATTAGTATTAATAGAATTTATTTCGTATTTAGCCAGAAATGTATCACTGGGTTTAAGATTAGCAGCTAATATCTTAAGTGGGCATATGCTGCTCAACATATTAAGTGGGTTTGCATATAATATTATGAACTCAGGTTTTGTTTATTTTTTTGTAGGTTTAATACCTTTAGCGTTTATTATAGCATTTTCAGGGTTGGAACTGGGTATAGCTTTTATACAAGCACAAGTGTTTGTAGTATTAACATCCTCATATATTAAAGATGCTTTGGACTTACACTAGATTAGGACAAACATATGAAATATTACATCTAGTCTTAAAAGTTAGCTATATATAGCTTATATGCTGACAATAAATTAAGAGTTACACGTTAAATAACCTAGTGACCGTAATTTATTACACTATACTAATGAAATGTCAAGATATATTAACTTGTTTTATTACGGTTGCAAAATTATATTTTCAAATTTCGTATTATATTATAGGTAATAATTAAGGTAGTAATAGGAATAAATTTATAACACTGTTACACAAAGTGCTTTATTTCCGTTATGTATAACTTATTGCTGATTGTTGATACTTTTAGCGTGTTTATTCTTTAATAATAAATCAATCTCAGAATATAGTATAATTTTTTGCTTTAGTTAACCCTATCTTTAGTTAGATTATGATGCAGAAATCAGTAATGATGTAGAAATCAGTAATGATGTAGAAATCAAGGCTGATAGCACCAACTTATAATTTTTATCTTTTTTATGCCACAGTTGGTACCTTTTTATTTCTTAAATCAAATTATGTTTGCCTTTGTTTTACTTACATTCATGATATATATGTTTTCAAAGTATATTTTACCGAGATTCATTCGTTTATTTACAGCTCGTATATTTTTAACAAAACTATAATTAAAGGTACTAATATATAAGTTTCTGCCTCCTTATGTAATTAAACCTAGTTTTCGAAGCATACCTAAAGTAACGCATATTTAACATTTAAAGCATATATAAATACATACATTGTTAACTATTTGTTCATACTCTGTTTGTGCAATTAAACAAGGTTTTATGGTTTTTTTAGTTTTGCTATAAAAAACAAACAAATATTTTATTGTGATACATATTGTTTGATGCTATCTTAGGGTTAATAGCATAGGGAAGTCCAAAGCTAATTACATTTATGCATAAAAAAGATGCAAAGATAAAATTTTTGGTTTTTAACAGTAAATATATTATATACTTTTTATATATGATTTATCTTAGTTTAGTATGAAAATAGTTGAAATATTAATCCCAAATCTAGCCTTTGTTTAGAGTAATGAACAACAACAGGAACCGGCTTACTTGTATCCGTAATTATGCGTAAAAATTAAGTTATCATTTATTTTTTGATAATGTAACAAACAGAATTTATTCTTTTTTATGCTTAAAAAGTTAAGCATAAAAAATAACAATATAAAAATATAAGTATAAAGGTAAATTAATGATAAAATATTATGTTTGTTATATATATTAAAATTTACTATCTAATTGTTAAAATACTGTAATGGTGGTATGTAAAACATTATTATATATCACACAAACGAGATAATATAAGTTATAATGTAAAATATGCATATGTAATAAAAGCATTAACATAAACAAAAATAAGTTGAGTTTGATGATGGCTCTGAGTGAACGCTGTCCAAATGCTTGACACATGCTAATCGTACGACTTCGCTCATAAAAAAAAAGAGCGAAGCAGTGGTGTACAGGTGAGTATAAGATAACGTGACTGCCTTGGAGTAAGGAGAAAGATCCCTTATAATAATAAAGAAACACAGGTTTCGCTCTTAGAAGCATGTATCTCGTGTAGTTGTAGTAGTTAAAGTAGTGGTTTAACTAGCCTTATACACGTAGTCGAAACTGAAAGGTTGATCGATCACAGTGGGACTGAACAAATCCCACGATTATTATCACAGCAGTGAGGAATATTGGTCAATAGCCTAACGGCTGAACCAGCAATTTGGAAGAATGTATAGCAATAGCTGATTGCACCAACAAACAGTTGATGCAAAATTGATTATATCAAATAAAATTCTAGGTAGATTTTTGATAATGACATTGCTTACCTAAGTCTTGACCAAATTACGTGCCAGCAGTCGCGGTAATACGTAAAAGACTAGTGTTATTCATCTTTAATTGGTTTAAAGGGTACCTAGACAGCGAATAAAGCCATTGTAGGGACTAATTCGCTAGAGTTACTTATGAGGGGGTATTAAAGTACTGCAGGTGTAGAGATGAAATTTTGTTATACCTCTTTTCATATGAGAAAATATGGCACAGGTATAGGTGAAAGCATCCCCTTATGTGATAACTGACGTTGAGGGACGAAGGCTTTGTGTCGCGAACAGGATTAGATACCCCAGTAGTCAAAGCAGAAAATGATGAATGTCATAGATTAGATATACAATTTATTCTATAAATGAAAGTGTAAGCATTCCACCTCAAGAGTAATTTGGCAACATTGGAACTGAAATCATTAGACCGTTTCTGAAACCAGTAGTGAAGTATGTTGTTTAATTTGATGATACGCAAAAAACCTTACCACAATTTGAATATTTATATTCATCTTTTATTGATTTTTACTAACATATATGTAAATAATTAAAATGATGCTTATATCTCGTTTGTGAGACTGAGCATGAAAAAAGATAATATATTTACAAGCGTTGCACGGCTGTCTTCAGTTAATGTCGTGAGATTTTGGTTAGTTCCATTAAATTAACGTAAACCCTTATTTTATTTTTATATAAAGTAGTTCCCCGCTATATTGGATATGATAACAGGGACTAAGACAAGTCATCATGGCCTAAATATTGTGGGCTATAGACGTGCCACATAAACCTCACAAAAGGATGTGAAATTGTGAAATTGAGCTAATCCTCCAAAAATGGATAAACATTTAATGGATTGCAGTCTGTAACTCGACTGCGTGAAAAAGGAATTACTAGTAATCGTGTATAAGTACGGCACGGTGAATCTAATCTCAGATAGGTACTAACTACTCGTCAGGCGCTGAAAAAAGTATGTGCAATAAGTTTGGCTAGTGCTTATTTAAATTTTGGGCGATCTTGTCCGAAAACTTAGGCATGTTGTCTTCGTATGCGTGACTTTGATTAGTGTTAAGTCGAAATACGGTTCGTGTAGTGGAAATTGCACGGGATTTATGTATATTAAAATCACCCCTCCCCCTCCCGGTTGTGAAAGAATATATTATGCCTATTAAGTAGCTACTTATTTAACTCAAATAGAGATAAAACTAATGGTTGTTTAATGAGCATACTTTATTCTTTTATAACACCCCTAATATTATATGCTTTTTTGTTGTTTTTATTCATTTCTTTGTATGTGTTTGCTACAGAGTAAACATTAGTTATCACATATATGCTTAATTTTGCAAAATGTTTACTTTTATCATAAAAAAGGTAACTAGGTATAATTGCTAGCATTAAATAAGTTAGCAAACACATGGTGTTTCAACTAGTATATTATATCAAAAATTATTATAAAAACACAAGGAAGGTTCCGTATGCTGGTACAACGGGTTGAGCTGTAAACTCAATAGCTTTTGCTGTCGAAGGTTCAATTCCTTTCCTTCCTATTTTGTTATAACTTTTTACGTCTAGTAAAAATCTTTTATAACAATTTATGATTTATATGGAACTCTTGGTATTATGTACGCTTGCATGTAAACATTTGCATGCTTATCATTTTTTCCTTTTTTATTATTTATCCATATTTTGGATTTTATTTATTTTGTTTTCTGTTACATATTACTTGCATATTTTATATTACTATATTTTATATTATTTGCTCATTTTGCATTACATACTCCTTAATTAAAAAGTAAATAGAAATGCGAAGCATCATAAAAGAGGGAAAGATCCATACATATCAATCACGAGTCCTTATAGTATGTTACTATGTAAGAAAAGTCTTTTTTTTTTGCTGTAATTTTAATAATGCGCTAACAGTATTTAGCATAAGCCACAAATAAATATATAAAGGTATAAACGTAAAACCTGCATTATGTGAAGCGAAGTAAGAATATAATTTAACGGTAAAATGAGAAGCTTCAGTCTTCTTTTTCTCAGTTCGAGTCCGAGTGTTCTTGAGTAAGTTTATTTTCGATTATATCAATAATATTTAATATAAAAACGCCAAAATTTTAATTGTTATTTTTCCTTTCTCAATTAAAAAAAGGAAAACCCTAAAAATATGTATGAGTTACATGTAGCATTACATGATATAAACAAAATAAAACACCCTTTTTAGATTCGAATTTTAAATTTTATACTGTAAAACTTGTGCTTTAATTATTATACCTTAAAAATTATGCTTTAAATTTTATACATTGTGTTTTAATAGTTACTTTTCTTTTCTTTAATAGCCTTTGTAGCTCAACGGTAGAGCGAGATACTGTTAATATTTTGATAAGTGTTCAATTCACTTTAAAGGCTTTGCTTTTATAGGCAACATTTATAATGTACATGCCCACAACTTAATTTTTAATGTTAATGCCCACAATATAACTTTGTGGTGTACACACCTCTAATTATATACCTCTAATTATATAACTATATATCGATAAAGATCAATATTGCTTATTTATTACATACCTAGGTTTAGATGCTTACGTAATTATGCAATCACATCTTATAACTTCGCATTATTTTTATTTTTTATTTATTTCTATATATTTTTTTATTTGTTTATATATATCTTTATATGTTTTCCCTTATCATTATTATTGTAGCATAGTAATATTTACCTTGTTTGTAACATGATAAAAAAAATAAGACTGGTATATAAAAGTAATTTAAAAGCATATACAGGTATTTTTATATAAAAAATCTTACGCATATACACATATAAGGCATGTTAGCTTAATTGGTTAAGCGATGTGTTTCGGCCACAAGGATTGTAAGTTCGAGTCTTACACATGTCTCATTTATTTGAAAACATATGTATAGTTAATTACCAATTTCTTATATACAATAAGTACGATAAAAATGCAATGGTTATTATTGTTTTATTATATATTAAGACAGATATATATATATGCCTCAATATTATGTTTAGTTTATTGCTTATAGACGAAACTTATACCAACGGGTATAAGTCTGAGTTTTTAAATATTATTTCAGGGGCATCTATACTATCAGGTGTTTTTGTTATTATCAGCAAAAACCCTATAGTTTCGGTGTTGTTTTTAATAGGCCTTTTTTTGAGTATAGCTTGTTATCTGTTTATATTAGGTATAAACTTTATAGGATTATCTTACTTATTGGTTTATGTTGGGGCAGTATCTATATTATTTTTATTTATATTAATGTTAATTAATGTTAGAATATCTGAACTTTTAAACGATACGAGTAGTAGCATCCCTTTAGCAATGATTATTGTTATCTCTTTTAATTATTCTGTTTATCAAATATTACCTATTAATATGTTAACCATGAATGCTTCTAGCTTTAAAGGCGATTTTATAGATGATTTAAAGTTTTATTTAAATGATTTAAATCTTAACCCCAAGCCTAGTGAGTACATATTTATGTTTTTTAATTTTTTTAGTAATAACCAAAGTAAGCAAATATTGTATGTAACATCTAAATTTTGAGATGGTAGTTTGACAGAAACAGCTCATATTTCTAGTATAGGTAATATTATGTACACTAGCTACTCTATATGACTAATAATAACTTCTATTATATTACTGTTGGCCATGGTTGGTGCTATTGTTATAACAATAAAGCAAAAAAATTAATTCGTTTTATAATGTTTTAAACACCAGAGTTAAGCTGTAAAGAAAAAACGTGGTAATTTTTTTTTTTATTGATGTATGCGAAAGCAACGTAGGCTAGTATTCTCATTTTAATTATACTGTCTATTATAGTTTTCACATAAACAATAAGCACTTATATTTTATTTCTTGTGATCTTTTTTTTTTATTGATTGGTTTAGAAGTTACTTTTATGATAATATCTCTAAATCAAAATAATATAGAAAACATTACCCCATGAATAGTAAGTGCAAAAAAATACTCGATTATAGACACTAATTTAAGTTACTTCCACAAGATATAAATAAAAATAGAGACCTTAGTTTAATTGGTAGAATGTATGACTTTTAATCATTAATACGTGGGTTCAAATCCCACAGGTCTTATTTGATATAATCATTTTAATATATATTAGCTGATTGTTGTGTTTTTTATGTTGCATTATTTCTGGCACGTTTGACAAAATAAGCTAACAAAAACATCACTTTGTGTTATTTATATCTTCCTCTTTTTTACGAACTTAATTGTGCATATTTATTAGGTTAATTTTATGTCCCTTTCTTTTAGTTTATTTCATGTAACTATGGGGACTATGAGCAATAAGCAAAAAAAAACTAAGGCATATGTAAAACATGATATAGATTTAGCAATAAAATAAAACATAAAATGTCAGCAAAACATAGTATGCGCAAGTAAAATAAGTATAAGAAATGTTATATAAAACAAGAAACAGTTTTCAGGTTCATCCGTTTCACTTAGTATCACCTTCACCTTGACCTGTATATACTTCTATATCTCTTTTAGTACTTACTACATCAGGTGTACTTACTATGCATGGATTTTTTTCTGCACAAGATTTCGTGTTTTTGGGTTTATTATCTGTAATACTTTCTATGTCATTTTGATTTAGAGATATTATAAGTGAAGCAACATATTTAGGTAATCATACTTTAGCAGTACAAAGAGGATTGAACATGGGTGTTGGTCTATTTATAGTAAGTGAAGCTTTATTTTTCTTAGCGATATTTTGAACTTTTTTTCACAGTGCCTTATCACCAGCTGTAGAAATCGGATCTCAATGACCACCTAAAGGTATAGATTCCGTTAATCCTTTTGAATTACCTTTACTTAATACAGTAATATTATTATCATCTGGTTTTACAATTACTTTTGCTCATCATTGTTTAATACAAGGATACAGAAAAGGAGGCTTACATGGAATATTCTATACAATAGTATTAGCTATAATATTTACTGCTTTACAGGGCTTAGAGTACACAGTTTCTTCATTTACATTATCTGATAGTACATATGGTTCTTGTTTTTATTTTGGTACAGGTTTTCACGGTTTACATGTAATGATAGGGACTGCTTTTATTGCAGTGGGTTTTTGAAGATTTCTAGCTTATCATTTTACTGAAAATCATCATTTGGGTTTTGAGACTTCCATACTTTATTGGCACTTCGTTGATATAGTTTGATTAATTTTGTTTATATCCATTTACTATTGAGGGTCATAATTGTTTTTAACAAGATAAACAAATATAAATTTTACACAAATAATAAACCATAATATCAGTATGATCCTAATACCGAATTTGAATATAATTCAGATATCTAATTGTTAATTTTAACATAGTATATAAACAAAAATCTAGCGGTAAATAAAGGGTAAATATATAATTACATTAGTATTCAAATTTATATTACTTAATGTAAATATATTAATAACGGGCATAGGTTAATGGTAGACCATTTGTCTTCCAAACAAAGTGTGTCGGTTCGATACCGACTGCCCGTAATATGATATGGTGTATTTTTATGATATTTATCTCTTACTTACATGATATGCACATTATAGTATGGCTCGGTAGATTGTTTTAATTAAGGTTTAATTTTTCATGCAAAGCTTACTAACTATCAGCAGTTAAACAGGTTTATTACATTAGGTCTTATTAATGCTTAATTTCTTATACAAAATATGTTATGTTAAAAATAATGAAGGGTGCAGCCAATAAAAAAAAGCAAAAATACACACAGGGTTAGTAACTTAATAGGCAAAGTCCTTTCTTGTCGAGAAAGTGGATACCGGATCGAGGCCGGTCTAACTCGTACGTATTTATACTAATACATATATTGCATAATACATATATTGCATAATACATATATTGCATAATACATATATTGCATAATACTTATATTGCATAATACTTAGTGTTTATTTTGAAGCAATATGTGAAGGGAAAATAGCCAATGGTAAGGCAATGTATTTGCTAAATATTGTGTAATTAACACCTAGATGTTCGAATCATCTTTTTCCCGCCTGTTTTATTAGATGAACATTATCTTATTAAGGTTTTACTATAGATATTTAGTGTAAATAGTTTACTAAATTATTTATTTTTATCCTTTGTTTATCGTTTATACTTATTGTTATACATAATATAATTATGACATGCAAGCAATAAATCTGTGCTAGTTTTAGCTACTAATATTGTTTTTTATTCTACATTTTTTACTTCCTCATTATTTGCTCCTATTTTTCCTGGTGTTTCACATTTTTTATGTGAAACACTCCTGATATTACATGCAAATAAAATAAAGAAAATTAAAGTAAAATAAAAGAAAATAAAGAAAAATATTGTAATAAATGGAGTAAAACATGCATTAAACTTAGTCTATTGGGCAAATTAGGATAAAGCATGCTTATTAAAAAAATTAGTGGGTACAGTTTATCATGTTTTGCATGCAAGATCCGCGAATTATATAACAACAATTAATTTTGTTTTATTTTAATTATTTTTTCAAGCATAAGCATTTATACAATATACTGTTACATATTACAAGGTTCCTTAACTTAATAGGTAAAGTATACTTTTGATAAGAGTAGGTTTGGCGTTCAATTCGCTGAGGAATCAAATATAATGCTTGTAATTTATGATATGTATGAATCGTCTTCACCGAGGCAAGCCGTGCATGTGCTATAATAATATAATAAAAGAGAATTGACCGAGTGGTCTAAGGTGATAAGCTTGAAACTTATTCGGTTCATTTGACCACATCCGTTCGAATCGGATATTCTCTGTAACAATGCCTTATCATAAAAAATAGGCTGCTTTGTACAACATAACCTCGTAAATACACAAAAATAATATATTATATACCATTATAATATATTTATATGATAATTGATTATTATATATGTATCTATGTCAATACGGGTTAGAGCCTGGTAGGTTGGGCGCCTCATTTGGGATGAGGAATTTTTATGTTCGAATCATAATGACCCGAATTTATGTGCATTAATTTTATATAGTAATTATTCTTTTATAGTAATTATCATTTTATGATATTTTGTTTACTAATATGATGTCAATTTATTTACACAAATGTTGCTGATTTGTCGCATGATTTCTTCTCTAAACAAGTTATGCACACAAATAATTTTTTATACAAAATAAACTTACAATATACAGTAATGATACAGATGATATGGATAATATTATTTTGCTGCGCATTATTTTTTAATACTTTAAAATAATGCGCAGCACACAAGTATACAAAGAAATTGTTATGGAATCACAGCTATATATTAAATAGAGCCCATTGGGCCAACAAAATAATAATTCTAATAATAAATTAAATACCTAAAAAACGAAGTGAATTGAAATATCTTAATAACTTCAGGAAGAAAAATCAAAAGAGATTTCTTAAGTAATGTGAATGAAACAGAATAAGTCTCGTTTTTGTATTTAGTCTTTTTCATTTTCTCTATTTTTGATTACTATAGCATTTTGTTATTAAAAAAAATTTAATGTTTGCTTGTATTACTAAACAAGCTTAGGTAGTTATCATAATAAAAAAAAGAAAAAGACACATGCTTGTTAAACTAAACGAGCTGGTGTTACGTACAAAAAGGAAAAAGTAAAATGGAGTGCATACCTGTTTGAATGAAAGGGGAACCTTCCTCTAAGACTAAATATAATATATAAGCGATAGCGAATAGTACCGTGAGGGAAATGATTGAAGTAGTAATTTTATAAGCAGCTCAAAAATAGTTTAAATAAACAATGAGAGCGTACCTTTTGCATAATGGGTCAGCAAGTTAATATTCGATGCGAGCTATAATGCAAAGATAAAACAATTATGATATAATGATGTAGTATCGAAATTAGACCCGAATCCTAGTGATCTTACCATGATCAGGGTTATAAAAGTCCGAACGGGTTATCGTTGTAAAGATATCCGAGGAATCATGGTAAGTTAGTGAAAGACAATACTGACTAGGATAGCTGGTTTTCTGCGAAACCTATATAAGTAGGTAATTTAAATAGAATATCAGAAGGTACAGAATTGTGATCTCATGCAACTAGTATTTATTTTTATATTAATGAAAAAATTACAGCTTGCTTGTGTGCTTATATTAGCTCACGCTACGTAAGTATGCATGCTTGTATGCCTTTTTTAGGCTAATTTATAAAAATATACTTTTTGTGGACATTGGGGGGTCGTGAAGACTCTATCAGTGAGTATTTGTTCTCGGAAGGACTAGATATGTATATTGAATAATCGGACATAGTACGATAAGGTTGTATGTCTAAAGGGAAATAGCCCAGAACAAGAGTTAATAAGGTTCCAAAATTTTTGTTAAGTGAAATTAAGGCAGTATTTATCCCAATCGGCCAGGGAATAGGCTTAGAAGCGGCCATTTTTTGAAGACCTCGTAACAGAGCACTGGTTTCTATTTTATGGATAAAAGCACCGAAAATTTAACGGATCTAAACAAAATACCGATACCTTGTCCATATATATTAATGTGTATATTATATATTGTATATATGGGGTAGCGGAACATTGGGTAGCCATTTTTAATCCTTTATAAGGATTAAATTGCCTAGAGTTTAATTTATTATTCTCTAGACTATATAAGTCCAAGTGATAATGCTGACATGAGTAACGATAAAGGATCATTAGGAAAATCCTCGCCTAAAGCTTATGGAATTTATTAAAGTTACGGCCTCTAAGTTTATTTTTTCATAGCTCATGATTATCTATATAGTATATGTTTATGATCTACATGTAGATAGTCAAGAGTTATGTCAAATTACCTAATGGTATAGACGATGAGAAAACCTAGAGTTTACAGTAATTAACGTTTTTTATTTACGTAGTAACTGAAACTCTGCTTCTCCCCTTGAATTGTTATTTTAATAATCTATTCTTAAAGGAAAAATGGAACCTGTTTACTAGTATTTTTAGTAAATTAAGTGAAAAATGTTCTGGAAAACTGTAGGCTCCGTAAGTAATATAAAAAAAGTAAACAAATTATATTGTAATCTTACGCTATAATACCGTACCTAAATACTAACACAAGTAAGCAAGTAGAGAATACGAAGGCGTTCGAGCTAACAATCATTAAGGAACTCGGCAAATTGACTCTCGTAACTTCGGGATAAGGTGGACCATTTCTTCTGATTAATATCAGGCAAGAAAGAGGAGGCATAGAATGGTGTTGTACGACTGTTTAATTAAAACAAAGCACGCTGCGAAGAAATAAATTCGATGTATTGAGTGTGATCTCTGCCCGATGGCGGCTGGTTAACTAATTTGCTTAGTTAAATCAAATAAGCTAGGCTTTGATGGAAACCCCGTTCAATGGCGGCCTTACCTATAAGGGTCCTAAGGTAGCGTAATACCTTGGCCGTTAAATGCGGTCTTGCATGAATGATGTAACGATACAACAGCTGTCTCTATGATTGGCTCGGTGAAATTGGAATAACTGTGCAGATACAGTTTACCTTTAGTTGGACGAGAAGACCCTATGCAGCTTTACTGTTGCTAGTTACCGAATATGATATAATGAGTTGTAGTGTATAAGGTAATTAATATAGAATTGAAACACCTTTACTTCATTTATCATATTATATAAACCTTACAAGCAAATTGCCAGTAAAGTCAATAAATATCATTACTGGTTGTAAGATTTGATAGGAACAATTGCTAGGTGGCAGTTTATGCGGGGCACAGATCCCATAAAGAGTACCTGGGAGTATCCAAAGACGTTTTTTTTAGATTGCTATTTGCAATTTAATATGAATTTTTATTAGTATAAATTCATATTTTTAGTTTGCAATAAGTGTTATATTATAATATAACGCTAATTTAATTATAAATCCATTTAAGTTGGAACTTTTTTTTATTTAGGTAAGATTTTCACTATATTTAAATATAGATGTAATTAAATTATTATGAGGTGCCAGTGTGGCATATTAAGGTAACTAGAGATAATATAATGTGCTGTGTTATGTTTTTGTACAAATGTATACTGATAAGTCGTTGATATTTTATATTTTTCTTATTTATTGATGTTTAACTTATGATACTTATAGCGTATATACTAAGTTATGTCTGCTTAAGAAGTAAGGCTAAAAAATGAATAAATAAATATAAAAACAACAAAAGGGATACCAAAAAGAAAAAAGTATCGCTTTTTATTATTAACTTTTTGTGTGTATGCATATAAATATATGCAACCACGCCACTACTTATGCGTGTAATCATGCATTGGTAAAATTTTACTAACTATTATATTTTAGTTAGTATGCATAATGATTTTTGTTGTTTACTAGTCTACATAATGTATTAAAGATATCTATGAGTTAAATATCCAAAAACTTAGGCATATTGTTTTCTTAAGCATGGCTTAAATAGGTGTTAGGTCGAAAGATATGTATATGTTTATATACTAAGTATATGATAGTTATTTTACTTATCAAGTTTAACGGCTTAATCTTGCTTTACTGTTTGACTTACATGTCTTTCAGTTGCGTAAGCAGGGCATATGATCACAAGATGCAGAAAGGAAAGGTCTTGGATTATTGAAAAAGTTACGCTAGGGATAACAGGCTAATCCCGCCAGAGAGTTCAAATTGAGTGCGGGGTTTGGCACCTCGATGTCGGCTTAGCTCATCCACATGAATGTAGGAGTCATGAAGGGTCCGACTGTTCGTCGATTAAAGAGCTACATGAGCTGGGTTAAATACGTTGTAAGACAGTATGGTTTCTATCCTCTAGAGGAAGTTGGAATAAATTAAGGATAGCCCCTTGTACGAGAGGAATTGGGTATATTAACCTATGGTTTACCTGTTGCTTGTTTTGCCATATTATTGTAACTGATAGAGATATTGTCTTTATTTTGTTATAGCCTCTGAGTTTATAACCAAGAACGCAATATTCTTGGTGCCATGGCTTATGCTGGTAATTACTTTTCACTAAAGTAATATTTACTTAGGCAGTAATAAACTGAAACATATGATATGTCTAGTAAAAAGGCACGGCAGGAAAGCTACGTTAGTTAATGATAAGTGCTGAATGCATATAGGCACGAAACATACCTTAGGATATTCTCATATATACGTAGTTTAATACTACAATTTTAGTTTTTATTAATAGGCTTTAGCTTAAAGAATTGTGATGTTTTTAGGCATTAAGTACTAATTTTATAGTCTACTATATAATACGCTTATCGTTTACATCTGTATCTCATCATTTTTTTTTGTTTTTTTTTTATTTTTTGCTTATAAAATACCACTTAGTGATATATATCTACGAAATATTACAAGTAATGTATTAAACATGACATGTTAACACTTTATACTTAAGATTACTTGGCTAATATGCATACACAAAATCAAAAAATGCAATATAATTAAGCACCGCTTCCTTCACATTAGGATCTCAGTTATTATTGGCGGTAACAGCCTTAATTTTTGCTTTGTTGATATCGCTAGTAATAGCTTCAGGTTTCACATTATACGTTAATGTGGTAACAATAAATATTGCAGCCTAACGTATTAATAGTATTAGTATAATTATGACAAAACACCATATAAAATTTTTACCACGTAATAGTTTTATTACCTATATTGTTAACTATTTACATAGGTATTAATAATTACACTGGGGTGTATTGACTGTAAAATATAAAAGTAGTGCTGATACTTTGTACGCCTCTAAAAAACAAAACTTGCCTAATGTAGATAAAAAGCCTGGTTAGCATAAAAGTAATGCAACCGTTTTGTAATCGGTAGAAGTAAGTGCGATACTTGCACTGGGCTCTTTTTTATTTTCATTTCTTTGCTTGCTGATACTACGTATCGGTATGATACAAGTAAATTAATATAATGTAATAAAAAAGGAATTAATAATCTTATGTCTTATACATAGGCCCAGTGGTCTAGTGGTCAAGACATATTGTTTTCACCAATTTATCAAGGGTTCGATTCCCTTCTGGGCTCTCTACTTAAGTATTAGTTTTATTTTTGGCTTGCATGTTCGTATTATTAATAAGTTATACCTAACTTTGTGGTAAAGCTAAGCCTGCGCTGTATCTTCAAGCTAATATAATGTAATTAGTTTATACTTATAACGTGGTATGCATGAAAACCCTCATAAGTACTCCGTTATTTTTTATTAATGCTACCAAATTTTACTCCTTAGGGTTATATTAGTTAAGACATTAAATAATAAATAGAGGATACTAAATAATAAATAGAGGATATTAAGTATCCCTATCTAAGTACAGAATTTATAAAAAATGCGGATTGATGTAACAGTAACATAACCGGCTCATGACCAGTATATAAGGGTGCGATTCCTTTATCCGCCTTTTATCTTATAATATCAAATACATAACAACTTGGTTTTATATGATTATTACATAGATGTATTGATGATAATTATCGTTGATATATCTAATTGTATAAATTATAAAGGGCCATAGCTTAATCGGTAAAGCAAGCTGCTCATAACGGTTTAGATGAGTGTTCAAATCATTCTGGCCCTAAATTAGTAATTATATTTGCATATGTTTATTACATGTGTGAATCCGAGTGCTGAAATTGGTAGACAGTGCAAATTTAAGCTTTGCTGATTATATATCGTAGACGTTCAAGTCGTCTCTTGGATACATGAATAACAACAATTTAAAGTACAATATTTCTACTGTTTATAGCAACAATAATAATTTCATAGATAACAAATTAACATTTGTCCACCGCAAATTATCACCAATAGGATCAATTAAGCCAACTAGAACTTGTTTAAATACGTAAACTCAGAAAATGTATAAAGGATAGTCAAATAAAAGCAATAGCTTACATATTAACTTCTAAAATTTTAGGTAAATTATAAATAGCTTCAGCTGAAAACATTAAGCGTATATATAAAAATTATTATAACGTGTCCTACTTAGAAAATTATTAAAGATAAAACTTTTATATTTAGAGCCCTTTTAAAGTACAACTACTCTGCCTTTAATATTCATATTATTGAGTATTGTCCTTTAATTTTTGTTGAGAAAATAGCAATATTATTTAGTTTTATTAAAACCTGTATATAAGATCTTTAAGTTTGCTTATGGTCCGATAGGTTTAAAATATACTGAAGCTATTAAAGATCTTATCTAGTCATTAATAATAGGACGTATCAATATTGAAGGGACAAAAAAGAACAGTTGATACTGCTGCATGACAAAGTGTAATTATTACATACATTAAATTATGTAAGACTAAATAATTTATATCTATCATAATAATTGCAGATTCTAGAAATGAAGTGCATATATATTATATCGCTAAAAGTGTTAACAATAAAGGTATTTGTATAGTAAAAAATCAGACTAAAGTAATAAGATAGTTACCTAGGTTGGCTATTTTAATTAAGTTATCGCTAGCCCATGATTTATACAACAAAAAATATAAAACAAATTTAAAATTTAGGATCTAGCATTGTTATTGTTCAAGTCATTTCTTGGATACTTATTTAATAAAAGCACAGATATAATTTAACTATTATTAAAACCATATAAAAATATATATATATGTAATATTAAAGCCAAATACATTGTTATAGCTAAAGGGGATATAGTTTAATTGGTAAAACATCTATGTTGCATATCGTCATTTCGGGTTCAATTCCTGATATCTCCATATTTATACTTTATTTTTTATTTAACTGTTGGCAACATGCAATAAATGTAAGTTTAAGCTTTTATATATTTTTTCTATTTATTAATATATTAAGCATGCTTAACTTTGTAAGTATGCATCAAGGATAAAACAGGCTTAGTTTAACATGCATAACTTCTTGTGAGGATAAGTGTTACAAGCGCTGTGCATATAACAATATTTAAGAGAAAATAATGCACTTTAAACTTATAACTAGCTTTACTTTTTTTTATTTTATCTTATTTATTTTGTAATTTTTTTATAAAAGATAACTTTTTATAAGATATAACTATTTATAATATATGACCTATTGTAAGATGTGATTATATAGAATATACGGTTTTTTGTATTGTGTAATTATTAACAATGTTTAGCATTATGTAATATATGAATATTTATAACATACAACTTTTATATAGCATATGTGTAAAAAAATAGGCATGTAAAATTATATGTTATATAGCCTAAGAAGCTCAACTGGTTGAGCGGAACTCTGAAGATGTTTAGGTTATAAGTTCGAATCTTATCTTGGGCATTTAATTTTTGTATAAGTAAAAATATATATGACAAAATATAGTCAGGATAAAATATAGTCAAGATAAAATATATATGTATAAAGTTAATTATATAAGAACTTTGTTACAGCTTTTTATATAAAGTTTTAAGCAAAATACTGGCGTAATTAAATATTACAAATTTTACACTATTAGCTTTAATTGAAAATTTAACTAATAAATCGTTGTTTTTTATACTTGTGTAATTACCAAGTTAAGCATAATAAAAAAAAATTATTTTTTACTAAAAATTAAATAAACGTGCTTGCATTGCCTAAAATAAATTAGCAGTAAACAATAATATATGTGAATAATGATTTATTAGTTTTCTACTTAATTAAGTAAATATCAAAAATAGGGTAGTGATGGAATTGGTAGACATGAATAGTTTAGGACTATTTGATTTTAATATCTTATCCGTTCAAGTCGGATTTACCTTAAACAGTCGTTATGTTAAATATGTAAGCTAATAATTCTTAAATACAGTTTATTATAATTATTCTATATTAACACCATATTTTTATCTAGATCTATATTATATATATTTTTTTTATTAAAATTGCAATTTTTAATTATACTATTTTATTTTTTACTAGTATAGTACTTTATTAACGTTAAGATATGTTGTAGACTAATAGGCAAGTCATAAATTTTTGGTATTTATTATTGAGTGTTCGAACCACTCCAACATAAAACTAATTAATATTGCATTTTTGGTTTAAAACTATACTGGATAATATTTAAAATACATGTTTATAAAATGAAGTATGTTTTACATACTACTGTGACAACCTTGAGGCAAGTAATAAGTATAGTATATGCATTAATATAGGTGGTTATAATTCAATGGTAGAATGACTGTATGTGGAACAGATTGTTCCCTGTTCAAATCAGGGTATCCACCCTTAGTTAAAATACTTAACTAAAAATTAAATCTAATTTAATTAAAGCAAAACGAGCGCTTTTTCTTTTATTTATAAAGGGTTAGTAATGCTAAATTTAAAGCCCGAGTAGTTCAAAAGGTTAGAACATTAATTTCATGCGTTAAATACGAGAATTCGAATTTCTCCTCTGGCTCATGATAAAAAACACACTAAACGATATAAATTTAAAAAGCCGAAATATGAAATATTTCGAGACAAATATAAAAAAAGCAAAATTCTGATATAAATAATATTATAATATACGATGAGACGTTGAGTAATAAAAATAAGATATTACAAAACAATAAACAAAGATGTGTAGTCTAAAGGTGAGTTAATAAAATAAACGGTAAATGTTACGTAGGAAGCTCTGTCAACTTAAGCTCACGACTCCGCAATTATTTTTATTTAAATTACTTAGCTAAAAGAACCTCAAAATATAAAAGTAAAATTTACAATGCTTTGTTGGCTCACAGACACCAACTGGAGATATAAGAAGTTTGTGCTAGACCTGATGTTATTGAAAGAGAGCAATTTAATATTGATTATTTTAAACCTGAATATAACATATTAACTACAGCAGGATCTAGCTTACATTTAAAACATTATTAATAAACATTATTTAAATCGCGTAAGTTGAGTGATAAAGCTTTGTGTAACTTGAGAAAAGCAAGAAGAGGTGCAGTATTATCTCCTTTAGCTAAAACCAACTGCTGTCCACATCTCATATCGTTACCCTTAAAAATTTTGAAACAAACGATACTAAAAATTATAATTCAATTCGCACTGCTGCCTAAGAATTGAAAGTAAACCATGCTACATTATTAAATTACACAAATAAAGATAAGTTGTTTAAAGGTAAGTACATGATTAAGAGAGTAAATAAAAAAAAATGAGAGTTCAACTGGTTAAAACGTTAATTTCATCCACTAAGTATGGTAATTGGAGTTTCTCTCCCGGTTATTTTCATATTTTATTTTATCTTATTTTATTCTGCTGTTGCCTATTTTCTTTGCTATTTCAAAGCATCCGCTTAAAAAAATGAAGGATCAGCAGAGGCAAGAGGGGCAGTTTTCTGTTAGTTTATGTACTTACATTTTATGCATTTCATATTTTAATTGGTCTAATAATATACATATTAATACCTTACATTTATTTAAAATATATAAATATATTGTTATGTCTACTAAACACAACCGTCTACATGTCTTCTTTTAATAGTGACATCTTAATTTTTTTCTGTTTTTATAAGTTAATATTTTGCAACAAAAAATAGGTAGGTTTAAATCCTACAAAAACAATGGCTGTTTTCTCTATATTATTTTTGTTATTATCTAATGCCGTCACGTTTAGACGAGAAAAATCTATTCTATATTCCAGAGAAACCATAATAATTTTATTATGCTCTTGTTTCATAACATCAAACAACTTAAATATGTCTTTTTTAGACAAGGGTTTGGGTTTATATGGCGGTCTATTGCATGTTACACCTATTACACATGTTTTTCATCTTTTTCTTTTCTTTTTAAGCGCAATTATTTTTCTACTAACTGCTTTTTATCCTAGAAAAATCTTACCTAAAGATTCTGCATATAATGATGTTTTACCTTATTCTCTAAATTCTGTATATTCTCCTTTTATGTTTATTTATGATACAAACTTAATAAATAAAATGGGACAACAATTTAGGATAATAGAATACCCTTTAATAATACTATTTACAATAATAGGAGGTAGTTTTTTAGTTTCAGCTTGTGACGTTGTTTCAATTTTTTTATGTATAGAGCTACAAAGTTATGGCTTATATTTGCTTGCTACAATTTATAGAAACTCTGAATTATCTACATCAGCAGGTCTTACATACTTTTTATTGGGTGGTTTATCATCATGTTTAATATTATTAGGCACGAGCTTATTATACGCAAATTCTGGTACAACAAGTCTAGATGGTTATTATATAATAACAGGCTTATCTAGCGTAGCTAATGAGTATGCAAGTACTATGTTAGATTGATATAAACCTTTTTACTTAAACATTTCTCTTTTAATTATGTCGGTAGGGTTTTTATTTAAAATATCAGCAGCTCCTTTTCATTTTTGAAGTCCGGATGTATACGATGCTATCCCTACTATAGTAACAACTTTCGTTGCAATAATACCTAAAATTTCTATCTTAATTTTTTTATTAGAATTAGTACATTACACCAGTAATTTTTATTTTGTTTTTAATTTTACATGAACCTCTGGCTTATTATTTAGTTCATTTTTATCTTTAATAATAGGTGCTATTTTAGGTTTAACACAATTTAGAATAAAAAGGTTATTTGCATATAGTACTATATCACATCTAGGTTTTATACTTTTAGCTCTAAGCATAAACAGTTTAGAATCTGTTCAAGCCTTTATCTTTTATTTAATGCAGTATTCTATTTCAAATTTAAATGCATTTGTCCTGCTAGTTAGTATAGGATTTTCTTTGTATCCCTTTACAAATAAAGATACTAGTAAAATAGAATATAACAATTTACCAGATAGTAAAAACTCTCCTATACAACTTATTACCCAACTAAAGGGTTATTTTGATCTTAACCCTGTAATAGCTTTAAGCTTAGCCATCACTTTATTTTCTTTTATAGGTATACCACCTCTTGTTGGCTTTTTTGCAAAACAGATGGTATTGTCTGCTGCCTTAGATAGTGGCTATATATTTTTAACTCTGGTAGCCATATTAACTAGTGTTATTGGTGCTGTTTATTACTTAAATATAATTAAACAAATGTTTTTTGATGTACATGAATACAAGGTAAATAAAAAATACGCAGGCAAAACTTTACAAGGTAGTATCCAATGTCACAATAAACCTGAAACAATATATACAAGTAACGGCTTAAATACATATAAATACATTAATGTTTTAGGAAAGAGTGTTTTACTGAAATATGCCAGCAATAAAGCAAGTGATATATATTTTAAAATAGATAATGTAGTCTTATCATCTTGTTTAGCCATTATTATATCTATTTTAACTTTAATGTTGTTATTATTTATATTTGTAACTAATATACTTATAAGATTATCAAGTGTACTTGCAATTATAATGTTTAACCCTTAAATGTCTAGTACAACTTTTTTTTTTTTATTTATACCTATATTAAGTTTTGTTTTATTGGCTGTAAATTTAGTATTTGCTCCTCATAACCCATACCAGGAAAAAGACAGTGCGTTTGAATGTGGGTTTAGTTCGTTTTTGGGACAAAATAGAACACAGTTTAGTATATCTTTTTTCATATTTGCTTTGTTATTTTTGCTGTTTGACTTAGAAATTTTATTAGTGTATCCATATCTGGTCAGTGCTTATACAAATGGTGTTTATGGCTTAACTATTATGTTAGTATTTCTTTTAGCTTTAACTTTAGGCTTTGCCTTTGAATTAGGTAAGAAAGCATTATCTATTGATAGTAGACAAATATTAAACGATAGCAATAAACAGTTTAATCTATAAATTTAAAATTTTAACCTGTAAATTTAACATTAGAAAGGTAATAAAACAAACGATGTTTACTATGTAGGTAGTGATACGGAATATTAAGATGACTCTTCTTAGCATTAACAAAGCTATTGATATCAATATTGGGATAGTAAAACTATACCAATTTGGATACCAATGCCAAAAATGGTTGCAAAGCAAAAAGTTAATCAAAAAAAAATAATAATATAAGTATAAAGGTAAATTAATGATAAGATATTATGCCTGTTGCATATATATTAAAATTTACTATCTAATTGTTAAAATACTGTAATGATCATATATTAAGCTATATAATATTATACCAACAAGACTGTTTATTAGTATCAGCATTTACATAATTAATTAGCCTTTTGTATCTTAGCCTTACAAATAGGGTTGTTGCCATATAAGATTAAAAAACAAGGAGACAAAATATCTGGCTGTTGTCACTGTATTATGCGGGCTTGGGGCGTAGTACCTTGTGTATATATTTCTGCCTATATGTTAGTGGAGGTAATACCTTGTGTTTATTAGTGTGTAGAAAAGGAAAAAGAAAAACAATTAAATTTGGTCACGACTTGACCTTATTTTTTAGGTTGTAGTCGTCTGGATTTTTTTCATGCTTATATTAATGCTGCTCGTCTTGGCCATTCGGAAGATGTGTTTGTAGTTCATATGGAAAATGTCTTTGCAGTTCATATGAAAGCGAAATTTGCAGTCCATTTATTGAAGGATAGGATCTTGCAAAACCCTGGACTTGGGTTTGCAGACCTTGGATTGGGTCCATTGGGTCTAGGGGGCCTTGCAGACTTTGGATTGGGTCCATTGGGTCGGCGGGGGCTTGCAGAGCTTGGACTAGAAGAACTTGGACTGGGATAGCCGGGGGGAGAGGTTGGAGACGTAAAGGTTGGTGTGGAAGAGCCGGGGAAGAGGTTGGAAACGTAGAGGTTGGTGTGGAAGAGTCGGGGAAGAGGTTGGAAACGTAGAGGTTGGTGTGGGAGAACCGGGGAAGAGGTTGGAAGCGTAGAGGTAGGAAACTTAGAGCCTGTAGATGGAGTGCCTGGACAACTAGAGCCGGGACTTTAACTTACAGATCATGGGCTTGCATATCTTGGGCTTAGACTGGCACAATATGGTTTTTGATTGGCAGATCGTATTACTGACCGGGCGGCTGACCCTGCTCATGTTCTTGCTGCTCGTACACTTCGGCCGTTTCTATCTGGTTGTCATGCTCCTTACTTATGTTATTCAAATTGTGGCGATTAAGACCCTTGTATTACAGATTGTTGTAAGTTATATTGTCAGGATCATGTTTTGCCCTTATAGCAAAAGACCGAGCCATAGCTATAAAATGATCACACATAAATATACAATATTAAACAATCATTAATGCGTAACCATGCCTGTAGTATCGGAAGTTGATCGTGGTTAACATCTGGTGTTACAAGCGTGTTTTTCATCTTTTATTTCGCAATGAAATATTAGGAAGTAGAATGTTTTGGTTTTATTTATTTTAACAAAACCAAAAAAATGATGCCTTATGTATGCACATGTATGTGCATACATAAAACATGCACCTAAGTAATTCTTGTATAACAGGTGTTTACTAGTAAACTTACATTTTTATTTGTAATACTATATAATAATGAATTTATCTCTAATATTATTTTTAATAGGTATATTAGGTTTTGTTTTAAATAGAAAAAATATAATTTTAATGCTTATATCCATAGAAATAATGCTTTTAGCTATTACCTTTTTAATACTGGTAAGTTCACTTAGCTTTGATGATATATTAGGACAAACATATGCTATCTATGTAATAGCAATAGCCGGAGCAGAGTCAGCAATAGGTCTGGGTATATTAGTAGCTTTTTACAGATTAAGAGGAAGCATAGCAATAGAACATAAATAATGTATTTAGCCATAATTATCTTACCTTTATTAGGTTCAATAGTTTCCGGGTTTTTTGGTAGAAAAGTAGGGGTTAGCGGAGCACATATAATTACATGTATGTGTGTAATAGTAACAACATTGTTAGCGTTATTTAGTTTTTTTGAGGTAGGTTTAAATAATATACCTGTTTCCATCCTATTATTCAAATGAGTCGATTCAGAATCACTTGATGTATTATGAGGTTTTAGCTTTGACTCTTTAACAGTTTCTATGCTAATACCTGTCTTAATTGTTTCTTCTTTAGTTCATATATATTCCATAGGTTATATGAGTCATGACCCTCGGGGTCACGTTAGGGGAAAACGTGTCTATGGGGGTAAATTGTCAAACTCCGGGGAACTCCTAAAGCTTAAGGTACCAAGCTCTTGTATGAGTGGCTGAAGTAATTGCTCAGGTAGGGTAATAAGTCTTAAGATGAGTGAAAACGAAATGGACAATCGCGGATCTAAGTCAACTATACTAAACAGTATAGCTGTAAAAGAGCAACGAGTAGACGGCAGTTGATTAATTGAGCCCAGCTTGGTTAATTTAAGGTGTACTCTAAGGGGTTCCGAAAGGAATAGAGGTGTAATACTCAATTTCAACAAGAGACAAGGTTGAAATTCCCATGTCAAAACCCTGTCTAAGCTATTCGATTTAAAAAAATTTTCTACCTGTAATTCTGTTTATAATTCTACTATTGTAAATCCTGGCGTATGATCTGGTTTAATAGACGGTCAGGGTTCGTTTAGTATAATACTAGATAAAAATAAAACACGTAAATCAGGTTGAGGTGTTCAATTGAAATTTCAAATAGGCCTACACACAAAAGATCTTAACTTATTATATAAACTACAACAATATTTAGGTGGTGTAGATATAGGTTCTATACATTTAACTCGAAATCGTGAAATGGTTAATTATTCAATAGATTCTAATAAAGGTTTAAGTAAACTTATTATTCATTTAGAAAAATATCCGTTATTAACTAAAAAAAATGTAGATTTTATGTTGTTTAAACAAGCGGTAAAACTTGTCAATAATAAAGCTCATCTTACTCTTCAAGGTTTAAATGAAATAGTGAATATAAAAGCATCCATGAATTTAGGTTTATCTGACATGTTAAAATCAGAATTTGATGGACATATTCCTGTTGAAAAACCTCTTATCGATAATAATAACATAATCATAGACCCTCATTGAATTTCAGGTTTTGTTAGCGCTGAAGGAAACTTTGACGTTCGTATACCATCAACCAATAGTAAATTAGGTTATCGAGTACAATTGAGATTTAGAATTTCTCAACATGATAGGGATTTTAAATTAATGGAAAAGATAGTTGAATATTTTGGGTGCAAGCAGGGAAAGATATATAAATATGGCGGTAAATCCGCTGTGAGTTTAACAATAGTAGACTTTGCCGAGATCACTAATAGAATAGTTCCATTTTTTAATAAATACCCTATTTTAGGTATAAAACTCTATGATTATCTTAATTGGTGTAAAATACATAATTTAATGATTAATCGTTTACATTTTACGGTTCAAGGTATAGATTCAATTAGAAATATAAAATCTGGTATGAACACAGGTAGAAGTTTTAAAGATAAATAACCACTGTTAATATCTAATGCAATAAATCAATAGTAAGACAAATTTGGCTTAAATGCATAACCAAAGATTTTTTAGTTATTTAAGTTTATTTACTTTCATGATGATTATACTAGTTACAGCAAATAATTTCTTACTTATGTTTGTAGGATGAGAGGGTGTTGGAGTTTGTTCCTATCTTTTAGTAAGTTTTTGATTTACTAGAATAGCAGCTAACCAAAGTTCCATGTCTGCTTTTCTAACTAACAGAGTCGGTGATTGTTTATTAACCATAGGTATGTTTACTATTATATGAACATTTGGTAACTTGGATTACTCCGCCGTATTTTCATTAGCCGCTAATATAAGTGAAAATATTGTTACTATTATTGGTATTTGTTTATTAATAGGGGCTATGGCTAAAAGTTCACAAATAGGGCTTCATGTATGGTTACCTCTTGCCATGGAAGGTCCTACACCTGTTTCTGCATTGATTCATGCCGCTACAATGGTTACAGCTGGTGTGTATTTATTAATGCGAGCATCTCCTCTAATAGAGTATAGTTCAACAGTGTTAATACTTTGTTTATGAATAGGTAGCATTACTACTGTGTTTAGTTCTCTAATAGGTTTATTCCAACAAGATATAAAAAAGGTTATAGCTTACTCTACTATGAGTCAATTAGGCATGATGGTTATAGCAGTAGGCTTGTCTTCATATAATGTTGCTCTGTTTCACTTAGTTAATCATGCCTTTTATAAAGGACTTTTGTTTTTAGGAGCAGGTGCTGTAATACATGCTGTAACTGATAACCAAGACTTTAGGAAATATGGTGGTTTAATCAGATTTTTACCTTTAACTTATTCAGTTATGCTAATAGCTTCTCTTAGTTTAGTGGCTTTTCCTTTTATGACTGGTTTTTATTCTAAAGATTTTATACTTGAGTCTGCATATGGACAATACCAATTTTCTAGTATTGCTGTGTATTTTATAGCAACTATTGGTGCTATGTTTACTACCTTATATTCAGTTAAAGTTTTATATCTAACATTTATAACTAATCCTAATGGGCCTTTAGCTAATTATAAAAAAGCACATGAAGGTGATATGTTTATGAGCTTACCCTTAATTATATTGGCAGTTTTTTCTATATTTTTTGGTTATATAACTAAGGATATATTTATAGGGTTAGCTTCTAATTTTTATGCAGACAACAGTTTATTTATACATCCTTTACATGAAATTATGTTAGAAACTGAATTTGCTGTCCCTAGTTTTTTTAAACTATTGCCCTTATTATTAACGGTTATACTAAGTACAGTATCATTAATATTATCTGAATACCTATTAAGTTTACTTATTAAGTTTAAGTTTACTAGACTAGGTTATAATATTTTTAGTTTTTTTAATCAACGTTTTATGATAGAGCTTTTTTATAACAAATATATTACTCGTTTTATACTTAATTTGGGTGGACAAACTACTAAAGTTTTGGATAAGGGTTCAGTAGAATTATTGGGACCATATGGCTTAGAAATAGGACTACTCAAATTAAGTAAAGGGCTAAGTAGTTTAAATACTGGTATTATTACCTCTTATGCCTTATATATATTAGTTGGTTTAATTATATATATATTAGTACCTTATATATCCAGTAGAGACATTGGTTTATTATTGTTAATAACGTTTGTCCTACTTACAATAACCTTTGATTAAAATTAATATAAGCTTATATTATCTATTAGCTTACCTATACATAGCAGTATCTTTTTTCTAAAAAGTCTTAACTCTTCTGTTATTATTGCAAAATTAATACATATGATACCGGATTAAACAAATTTATCATTAAAAAAATTAATTTCATTTCATACTATATTAAAGAATATTGCAATATGTGTCTTTATGAAAGACGTTTTAATAAATTCTTATTGTGCATGGGATCATTTTAAATATCAAGATAAGTTTATTCCTTCACAGAAAACTATTTGTGGTAATCTAAAAAGATTGATTTAAACGTTGTCATAGACAATTTGATTCACATGGTTCTACTATTTATGATCAATATATATCATGTAAAGGTCATGAATTTTTTTTATAAACTGCTATATAGAAAACAGGTAGTGTTAAAAAGATGTAATACGTTTCTCATAATTTTGTTGAATGAAGTAGGAATACAGCTAGGAAGTGAGCTAAAAGACCCATATAATATTGCTTAATCTTCATTTATAATAAATTTATAAAAAACGTTAGAAAAATATAAAGTGCATACATTGTTAGATCTTTTTGATGACTTTCAATAAAATAAACAATAATAAAATAAACAATAATAAAATAAACAGTAATAAAATAAACAGTAATAAAAATAAAAAAGGGATTAGCTCAATGGTAGAGCGATCGTTTTACACACGAAAGGTTAGGTGTTCAAATCACCTATCCCTTATGTATAATTACGTTTACTAGCTATATTATAAATACTAAGCAATATATCCATTATTACATATTAGTATATTTTTTTTATGTGTACGAAGTATAACGGAGTATTAGCAAAAGAGATTAATAAAAACTATAATTACATAGTTTTGCTATACCATATACGTTAAACCGTTAAAATCAATAACTAAGAAGTACATAGTATTAGGTTATTACGTTAAGCTATAATAAATGAGTAAGATATTACGTATTGTTGGTATATACTTTTTATTGTTAATAGTAGAAAATTTAATTATAAATATAATACTAGATAATATCAAAAAATAAAATAGTTAATATGTATGAAAATGGTTAATTGTTATTATTACTATTAGTAAGGTAAAATTAATTTACAATAGAATGGTTTAATTAAACCTACAAACACATTTATAACTATTAGGCTAGAAACTTTTTATTTAGTTTTTTATCGAGGCTTAGATTTGTAAGCATGCTAGAAGTATTATAAGCTAAGCAACCATAAAAATTAAAAAAAATATTTAAATAAAAATATTTCATATAAGCATTAAATATAATGCTTGGTTTATCTAGTCCTTTTCATATCTGTTGCCTATTCCTATGGATTGTACCACTGAATCAAAACAAAAGATGCAGTTACTGAATATCTATACAGACGAAAAT